AATGAAGTGCCTGATTAAAGGGCCACTTTGATAGAGTGGATCAAGCGACGTGTCGTCTTCATTATGCACAATAGAATTAAACTATCCCCTAAGACATCAAAAGTCTCCGTGCTTCATACACTAACGCATAAGAAAGATAAGCTAAGTTTAAGCTCGTGGGTTCATACCCCATTTATGGAGACTACTCCTCTTTCTAGTGGTAAACAATCCGAGTCGTGTTTTGTTCCTTTTTACCCTGATCTTTGGCTCCTTAATTTCCATTACTTCCACCTCTTGGTTGGGGGCGTGAGCGGGCCTTGAAATTAACCTTTTATCTTTTATCCCACTAATAACTGACCAAGAAACACGATTTTCTTCTGAGGCTGCTTTAAAGTATTTTTTAACTCAAGCATTAGCCTCAGCAATCTTACTTTTGGGTGCCCTTTTACTACTTCAATTAACTCATCTTCACTTTACTCCACCTTCAGGCTTATCCTACATCATACTATCCTCACTATTTCTTAAAATAGGTGCTGCTCCATTCCACTTTTGATTTCCGGGGGTTATAGAGGGACTCCATTGACTTAATGGACTTATTCTCATAACCTGACAAAAGATTGCCCCATTACTATTGGCTTCGTACCTCCTGAACTTTAACCTTTTCGTCCTTTTGATTATCATTAGTTCTGCTATGGCCGGAGCTTTGGGAGGGTTTAATCAAACTTCTTTACGTAAAATTATGGCTTTCTCTTCCATTAACCATCTCGGATGAATGCTAAGAGCCCTATTATTAGGTGGAGTTTATTGAATTATGTACTTTAGATTTTATGTACTTCTAAGAGCCTCAGTTGTTTTAGTTTTTCACGCCCACTCTGTTTCCCATCTTAATCAAATCTTTCTTATTCCATTTCCTAATCAAATTTTAAAGCTTGCCTTATTTTGCAACTTTCTTTCATTGGGTGGCCTGCCTCCGTTCCTCGGCTTTTTGCCCAAATGATTAATTCTTCAAAGATTAGCATTGAACGGTCTCATTTTAATTTCTTCCGTTCTTATCATGTTCAGACTTGTCACCCTATATTTTTACCTTCGTATAGGTTACTCAGCATTTTTAGTTACACATTCCGAACCCAAATGATTATCTCTATCACCCCCTCAACCATTAAACTATATTACACATACTCTTTCCGCCACCTCAACTTTTGGGTTATTAGTTTGTAGTTGCTTTATAATTGGATAAGGCTTTATGTTAATAAAACAAGTAGCCTTCAAAGTTACCAATAAAAGTTGATTCTTTTAAGCCTTAGTAAAACTACACCTTCAGAATTGCAGTCTGACGTCTTCATTTCGACTATAAGGCCTTGGGGAGAGGGGCAAAGCCCCATAAATAGATTTACAGTCTATCACCTAATTCAGCCATCTCCCCGCGACAATGACTATTCTCAACAAACCACAAGGATATTGGAACCCTTTACTTCATCTTTGGTGCTTGATCAGGGATAGTAGGAACTTCTTTAAGTCTTCTTATTCGAGCTGAGTTGGGCCAGCCCGGATCACTAATTGGGGATGATCAAATTTACAATGTAATTGTAACTGCCCACGCCTTCGTAATGATTTTCTTTATAGTAATGCCCATTATAATTGGCGGATTCGGAAATTGGCTTGTACCATTAATGCTTGGAGCCCCAGATATAGCCTTCCCACGAATGAATAATATAAGTTTCTGACTTCTACCTCCTGCCCTAACTCTCCTATTGGCCAGCAGTATGGTTGAGAGAGGAGCTGGCACTGGTTGAACAGTTTACCCTCCTCTTTCAGCAGGAATCGCTCATGCCGGAGCGTCTGTAGATTTAGCCATTTTCTCCCTCCACCTCGCAGGGGTTTCCTCAATTTTAGGGGCAGTTAATTTTATTACAACTACCATTAATATACGGACAAGTGGAATAACTATAGACCGAGTCCCTCTTTTTGTCTGATCTGTCATTATTACCGCCATTTTACTCTTACTGTCTCTACCCGTTCTTGCAGGGGCCATTACAATACTTCTCACTGACCGTAATTTAAACACTTCATTCTTTGACCCAGCAGGAGGTGGAGACCCGATTCTTTATCAACACTTATTTTGATTCTTTGGCCACCCAGAAGTTTACATTTTAATTCTACCAGGATTCGGAATAATTTCACATATTATTAGCCAAGAAAGAGGAAAGAAGGAAGCATTCGGGACTTTAGGTATAATTTATGCGATGTTGGCGATTGGACTCCTTGGGTTTGTAGTTTGAGCCCACCATATATTTACAGTTGGGATGGACGTTGACACTCGTGCTTATTTTACTGCCGCTACAATAATTATTGCAGTTCCTACTGGAATCAAAATTTTTAGTTGGCTGGCCACCCTGCATGGAACACAACTAAACTACAGTCCCTCCTTACTTTGAGCCCTAGGATTTGTTTTTCTCTTTACGATTGGAGGATTAACAGGGGTTGTTTTAGCTAATTCATCCATTGATATCGTATTGCACGATACTTATTATGTTGTAGCCCACTTCCATTATGTTCTCTCCATAGGAGCTGTTTTTGCTATTATAGGAGGGCTTGTTCATTGATTCCCTCTCTTTACGGGACTCTCACTAAACCCTCAATGATTAAAGATTCATTTCATTGTAATATTCATCGGGGTTAACCTTACTTTCTTCCCCCAACACTTCTTGGGGCTTAGAGGAATACCTCGACGATATTCTGACTATCCTGATGCTTATGCAGCCTGAAATGTCGTCTCAAGTGTAGGGTCTACTATTTCTTTAGTTGGAGTACTTCTTCTAGTATTTATTGTTTGAGAAAGCATAATTAGCCAGCGGCCAGTAGCCTTCCCTCTTCAAATAAATTCCTCTATTGAATGATTCCATAGACTTCCTCCAGCAGAACACAGTTACGCCGAGCTTCCAACTCTTTTAAATTTCTAATGTGGCAGATTAGTGCACCGGACTTAAGCTCCGTTTATGAGGGGAATCCCTTCATTAGAAACCAATGGCAACATGAGCTAGCCTAGGCTTTCAAGATAGAAACTCCCCTTTAATAGAACAATTAACCTTTTTCCACGATCATGCTCTTCTGATTCTTGTTATAATTACTGTTTTAGTTGGGTATCTTATATTCACTCTTCTTTTTAATTCTTACACAAATCGATATCTGTTAGAAGGACAAACTATTGAAGTTATTTGGACAATCCTTCCAGCCATCACTCTAGTATTTATTGCCTTACCTTCCCTTCGTCTTCTTTATCTTTTAGATGAAATCAGTGATCCATCTATCACCCTTAAGACTATTGGTCACCAATGATACTGAAGCTATGAATATTCTGATTTCCTTCAAGTAGATTTTGATGCTTATATAATCCCTACCCAAGAACTTCCTGAAGGGCACTTCCGTCTATTAGAAGTAGATAACCACACAGTTTTACCTATAAACACCCAAATTCGAGTATTAATCTCAGCAGCAGACGTTCTCCACTCCTGAACAGTACCCGCCCTTGGGGTAAAGGTGGACGCCACCCCAGGCCGACTTAACCAGACCAGCTTTCTGATGAATCGCCCAGGCTTGTTTTACGGACAATGTTCGGAAATTTGTGGGGCCAACCATAGTTTTATGCCCATTGTTATTGAAAGAATTCCCACTAATACATTCATTTCATGGGTCTCTTCTATAAGTGAAGCTTCACTAAATGTCTGAAGCAAGTAGTGGTCTCTTAAACCACATATAGTAGGTTAGCAACTACTTTTAGTGAAAAGATTAGTTAAATTAACATGGGTATGTCATGCCCAAATTGCTGGTCCAATCCAACATCTTTTAATCCCACAAATAGCCCCTCTCAGATGATTAAGACTATTTATTGTCTTTTCATTAACACTTATTTTGTTTAATGCCCTTAACTACTTCCTTTACTCGCCAGAGGTTCCATCTTCTTCCCTTACCGGTTTTAAAACTACCCCTTTACCCTGAAAGTGATAACAAATCTTTTCTCTGTTTTTGATCCCTCGAGTAGTATTATAAACCTTTCTCTTAATTGAATAAGAACTTTCCTAGGTCTTCTTCTACTTCCTTCTGCTTTTTGATTAATACCATCACGGTATACTACTATCTGGTCCTCAGTAACAGCTACATTACACAAAGAATTTAGAACCCTGTTAGGACCTTCTGGCCACCCAGGAAGAACTTTCCTCTTTATTTCTTTATTTTCTATAATTTTATTTAATAACTTCCTTGGTCTATTTCCCTACATCTTCACCAGCTCTAGCCACCTGACTTTTACATTAGCACTAGCATTGCCCCTTTGACTTAGATTCATAATTTATGGATGAATCAACCACACTCAACATATATTCGCTCACCTAGTACCCCAAGGTACTCCTCCGGTTCTAATGCCATTCATGGTTTGCATTGAAACCATTAGCAATATTATTCGCCCTGGGACTTTAGCTGTTCGATTAGCAGCTAATATAATCGCAGGGCACTTACTTATGACGTTGTTAGGTAATACTGGTCCAAGTCTTTCCCTCACGCTCCTCACATTCTTAGTTGTTGGCCAAATCGCCTTTCTAGTCCTTGAGTCCGCTGTTGCCATCATTCAATCATATGTATTCGCCGTTCTTAGAACACTTTATTCTAGTGAAGTAAATTAATGTCAACACATAGCAACCACCCCTACCATCTTGTAGACCAAAGTCCTTGGCCTTTGACAGGAGCTATCGGGGCCATAACAACTTTAAGTGGCCTAGTTCAATGATTTCACCACTACAATACAAACCTTCTACTCTTAGGATTTACAATTACTACTTTAACTATAATTCAATGATGACGGGACATTACTCGTGAGGGTACCTTTCAAGGCCTACACACCTACATTGTCACAATCGGACTACGGTGAGGTATAATCTTATTTATTGTTTCTGAAGTCTTCTTTTTCATTTCTTTCTTTTGGGCCTTCTTCCACAGTAGTCTTTCCCCAACAGTTGAGCTAGGGGCTGTATGACCACCCGCAGGAATTTCTCCTTTTAATCCCCTTCAAATTCCCTTATTAAACACTGCCATTCTTTTAGCATCTGGTGTAACCGTTACATGAGCCCACCATGGTATTATAGAGGGTAATCACTCCCAAGGCCTCCAAGGACTATTCTTCACCGTTCTGTTAGGAATTTATTTTACAATCCTTCAAGCATACGAATATATTGAAGCCCCATTTACCATCGCTGATGCAGTATACGGATCAACTTTCTTTATGGCTACAGGGTTCCACGGACTCCATGTAATTATCGGAACAACATTCCTTGCAGTCTGCTTATTTCGACATTTCAACGAACATTTTTCTCCGGCACACCATTTTGGGTTTGAAGCAGCTGCGTGATACTGACACTTTGTTGATGTTGTATGACTCTTCCTTTACATTTCAATTTACTGATGAGGTAGTTAATTACTTATTTAGTATAAAAGTATGTTTGACTTCCAATCAAAAGGCCCAGTAAGCTGGAATAAGTAATTCTTATTTTAACGTCATTGAGCCTTCTTTTAATTACCATCTGTGTAATCGTTATAGGACTCGCCTCATTGCTCTCTAAGAAATCCCTAATTGACCGAGAAAAAAGCACTCCCTTTGAATGTGGATTTGACCCCAAAAGATCTTCTCGCCTACCTTTTTCCCTCCGATTTTTCTTGATTGCAGTTATCTTTTTAATTTTCGATGTAGAGATTGCTCTCCTACTACCTCTCATCATTTTATTTCCCACTAGTCACCCCACAGTTTGAGGAGGTGTCGGTATTTTCTTTCTCATCATCCTCCTTTTAGGCCTCTACCACGAATGGTATCAAGGAGCCCTAAATTGAGCAAATTAGGGCTGTAGTTAATTATAACATTTGGTTTGCATCCAAAAGGTATTGGTTCCCAATCTGCCTTAAGTAGGAAGCGATAATTTGCACCCAGTTTCGACCTGGTCCTTGGTGGCTTCACCCCTACTTTTAAATGAAGCCAAAGAGAGGCTTGTCACTGTTAATGACAGAACTGGGTTAAACCCCATTTAGAAATGTAAGACATTGTAAGAGCTGCTAACTCTCACTATAGCGGTTAAATTCCGTTAACATTTCTATTTATGTAGTTTACTTAAAACATTACACTTTCACTGTAAAGATGGGCTAAGCCCCTTAAATGTTCAAAAGTCCAAAAACCTCCTTGACATCTTCAGTGTCACGCTCTATATAAGCTATTTAAACACCCTCACATAAATACCAATAAAACAATCACTCACAGAATAAAAGTAGTTAAATAAACCTTCAAATCATTATCCTGTAACCACCCTCTAACTCGAGAAGAACCCTCTAGACTAGCATAAATACCCTGCCCTCCTAAATGTTCACTTCATCCTTGGTCCATACTCTTAACTAAAAGTCTCCCCGCTCACAAGGGAACCTTTCTAACCCCAAACGTTGATAAGAATGGCATATACCACATTGACCCTGAAAACACCACTGGAGTATACCACTCCACTCTTTTCAAGCTCATACCCACTCTCATCTTAGCAAACTCATAACCAACTCAGCCCCCTAGCACTCTCACTCTTAAAGCTAAAGTTTTTAAACCGAAGGGTAAACATACTATAACTGGTGTAGGAAACAACACCCAACTTAACATTCCTCCCCCGATCACCGACATAATTAACAGTCCTCTTATCCCCTTTAGCATTTTATGCCCCTCATCATTTATCGGATGACATACACTAGGCTGAAAATCACCAGTCATTGTATAATAAGCTAGTCGTAACGAATAACACATCGTTAAACCAGTAGAAAAGAAAAACAAACCAAAAGAAACACTATTTAAAAAAGATAGCCCAGCTACTTCTAGAATTAAATCCTTAGAATAAAATCCAGCTAGAAAGGGTATACCACACAGGGCCAGATTAGCCACATTCAAACAAGACGCTGTGTAAGGCATTTGTGTAACAATTCCGCCCATATTCCGAATATCCTGAGAGTCCTTTATATTATGAATAACAGCTCCCGCACACATGAACAATAAAGCCTTGAATAAGGCATGAGTTAATAAATGAAAATAAGCCAACTTGTAAAATCCTATAGATAAGATACTTATTATCAAACCCAACTGACTTAAGGTAGAAAGGGCAATAATTTTCTTCAAGTCAAACTCAAAATTAGCCCCTAACCCTGCTATAAATATTGTAAGACCTGAGATAAGTAATAGGAAAGATCTAACCTCTCTTCCGCTTAGAAGAGGACTAAAACGAATCAATAAATACACTCCTGCAGTAACCAAAGTAGATGAATGAACTAAGGCTGAAACTGGGGTTGGGGCTGCCATGGCAGCCGGCAACCACGCAGAAAATGGAATTTGAGCTCTTTTAGTCATCGCAGCTAACACTACTAACCCTCCAATTAAAGTTATCTCCCAAGTTTCCCTCATAGAGGTTAAATAAAACACATAATTAAATCCACCAAAATTTAACATTCAGGCAATCGCCAAAAGCAACGCCACATCTCCAATACGATTGGAAAGTGCTGTAAGCATACCAGCGTTATAAGATTTAACATTCTGATAATAAATAACTAAACAGTAAGATACCAGCCCCAAACCATCCCAACCCAATAAGATTCTAATTAAGTTTGGGCTGATAATTAACAACATTATCGACAAGACAAACATTAAAACCAATAAAATAAACCGCCCAATATTTAAATCCCCACTCATATATTCCTCTCTATAATAAATCACTAATGAAGAAATCAATAAAACAAAGCTTATAAAAATAAGAGATATCCAATCTAATAACAATGTTATTACAATATTAACAGAATGTAAAGAAACAACCTCCCATTCAATAAAAAGTACATACTCTCTCCCCAAGAAATATAATCCTCTCAAGAAACATCTCAAACTACTTAATCCTAAAAATACCAATCTAATCACACAAATAGATACTCTTCATAGCACGGCCCAAAGCGAAATTCGCATCCCTGACATCACAAATCAATATTTTACATAAACTATTTGAGCAGATTCACAATAATGTAGGCTCTCTCTTTAAAATCAATAAGTTTAAGGGCACCCAATGCAAAAATAACAACAGGTATTCCCGTACATACCCACCTCCACAACAATACATCCCAGAATATCTCTTCCCATGTTGGCTATAACTGAACAAGTATAATGTATAAGCAGCTCTAAAGAAGGATAATAATGCCAACCCCAACATAGTTACCCACGATCAACTCACCAAGCTATTCAAAAGTCTAATTTCACCTAACAGATTTAACGTTGGAGGAGCCGCCATATTGGCCGATCTTAACAAAAATCACCACAAAGCTATTCTAGGTATGAAAGCCATTAGCCCGCGGTTAATAACAAGACTTCGACTTCCTAACCGCTCATAAGAAATATTCGTTAAGCAAAACAACCCAGACGAACACAGCCCATGGGCAATTATCAAAGTAAAAGATCCACACACTCCCCAATAACTCATGGTCAATAGCCCTCCCAACACTAAACCTATGTGTGCCACTGACGAATAGGCAACCAAAGCCTTAAGATCCGTCTGACGTAAACACACAAATCTAACTAAACACCCTCCAACTAATCTCACTCCCACTCAAATAAAATTAAATTTTAACCCTAAAGTACTCATTAAATTAAATACTCGCAAAAGCCCATACCCTCCTAACTTTAATAATACTCCCGCTAAAATCATAGACCCTCTAACAGGAGCCTCAACATGAGCCTTAGGCAATCATAAATGTACTAAAAACATGGGCATCTTTACTAAAAAGGCAAACACCAAAACCAAATATAAGAGGCCAGTAAATCCCACAGACTCCATTTTACCCATAAAAGGAATAAATAAACTTCCTACCTCACTATAAACATAAAATAGACCAATCAACAAAGGTAAAGAAGCAAATAAAGTATAAAACAACAAATACATCCCAGCCTGAACCCGTTCTGGTTGATACCCTCACCCTAAAATTAAAAAGAGTGTAGGAATTAAGGAGCCTTCAAAAAACAAATAAAACAAAAATAAATTTGTCGAGCTAAACGTTAAATAAAGCATAAGCAACAAAAATATAACCATAAACAGAAACCCACTACTATAATAACGTCTTGTTTTAACTCTCTGACTAGCCATTACTATTAAAGCACATACCCAAAATCTCAATAAAATTAACCCATAAGAAATTACATCACACCCTATAAAATAGGCCAAGTATCCTCACAAATAAGACACCACTCCCATACTTAAAAATAAAAAAGTTATAAAATATAAAATCACATGCACCAAGTGTCAGCCCCCTCTAATTAAAACCAACGGTATCGACAATCTTAACATAACTAACAGCTTTAACATTGCAAAACACTAAATCTTTGAAAATAATCATTACCATGAGTACGAATCATAGAAACGAGTACAGACAAACCTAAGGCTCCCTCACACACAGCAAAAGTCAAAAATACCATCGTAAAATAAAGTTCACCTTCAATCCCTGTTAAATAACTAAACAACAGAAAATATAAGCCCAACACCATAAATTCTAATCTTAACAAAGTAGCCAATAAATGCTTCCGCTTCGAGATAAAAACTCACGCCCCTCTTATAATTAAAACAATCTGACTAACAACTCAAAACAATTTTACCATTAATGGGATTCTAGGCTTTCTAAAGACAAAAAAAAGCCTAGAATCCTGCTCCAGTAGTTTAATTCAAAACGCCGGCCTTGTAAGTCGGTGATGGGAGTGCCCCTGGGGCTTCAGAGGTAGAGCAACGCCCTATCATTAATCCCCAAAACTAATATTTTAATTAAACTACCCTCTGACTTGATACAAATAACCTTGCTTGGCACTTCCATCCTAATTGGTCTCCTCTTTACACTAATAAGTCATCCCCTGGCCATAGGCCTAACTCTTCTACTTCAAACCTTAATAATTGCCCTCCTTTCAGGATTAACAGCCTCGAATTTTTGATTCTCATACATTTTATTTTTAGTGTTCCTAGGTGGGATACTCGTACTTTTTATTTATGTAACCAGCCTCGCCTCTAATGAACTATTCTCATCTTCTTCCCTTCTTTGAATATTATTTGGCCTATTTCTTATAGCAGTCGTGTCAGTATCCTTTATAGCGGACTCCTTGTTGGCTTCCTTCCCTATAACCGACCTACTTCGTAATACAGTAAGTAGAGAATACCTTTCCTCTTCCCTACTTAAACTTTACAGTTCGCCCTCATTCGGAGTCACCTTACTCCTAGTAATCTACCTTCTATTAACCTTAGTGGCGGTCGTGAATATCGCGAAAATTTTTAAGGGGCCCTTACGACCCCAAAACTAATGCACAAACCCTTACGACTTAGACATCCCCTTTTCAAAATTGCAAATAATGCTCTAGTTGACCTACCTGCCCCTGCTAATATTTCAGCCTGATGAAACTTTGGATCTCTTTTGGGGCTTTGCCTTGTTATTCAAATTGCCACAGGACTATTTCTAGCCATGCACTATACAGCCCATATTGACATGGCATTTTCTAGTGTTGCTCATATTTGTCGAGATGTCAACTACGGATGGCTGCTTCGTACCCTTCACGCTAATGGGGCATCCTTTTTCTTTATTTGTATTTACTTACATGTTGGACGAGGCATATATTATGGGTCCTATAGATTTATACACACCTGAATAGTGGGGGTAATTATTTTATTTTTAGTAATAGGAACCGCATTTATAGGATACGTTCTACCTTGGGGTCAAATATCTTTTTGAGGGGCCACCGTAATTACTAATCTCCTCTCAGCTGTTCCCTATTTAGGTACTGACCTCGTTCAATGAGTTTGAGGTGGATTCGCAGTAGACAACGCAACCCTAACACGATTCTTTACCTTTCATTTTCTCCTTCCTTTCATTGTGGCAGCAGCTACAATAGTTCACTTATTATTTCTTCATCAAACAGGGTCCAATAACCCTTTGGGTGTTAATTCGGATGTTGACAAAATTCCTTTCCACCCTTATTTTACTTTCAAGGATGTGGTAGGATTTTTAATTTTAATCGGCACTCTTACTCTTCTCACACTTTGAGATCCTTATCTTTTAGGAGATCCCGATAATTTCATCCCTGCTAATCCATTGGTCACCCCCGTACATATTCAACCCGAGTGATACTTCCTTTTCGCCTACGCCATTCTTCGATCCATCCCCAATAAGCTGGGAGGAGTGATTGCTTTGGTCTTATCCATTGCTATTTTATTTACTCTTCCATTCATTAATAAGAGAGCTCTACGCGGGTTAGAATTTTACCCCCTCAATCAAATCTTCTTTTGATGTCTTGTGTCTATTGTTATTTTGTTAACTTGAATTGGGGCTCGGCCTGTCGAAGACCCTTATATTCTATTAGGCCAGATTTTAACAGTTGCTTATTTTGGGTACTATCTTCTTAACCCACTCCTACTGAAGGGATGAGACCATCTACTCGACTGACTTATTAGTTATAAGGATAACTGGTGTTTTGAAAACATCCGCAAGAGGTTCGATTCCTCTCTAAGTCTTACTTAAAAAGTTCGATAAAAGTGTGAGGACCTTTAGGCCCGAAAAGAACACCAGATAATTTAAAGATAAAGGTAAAAATCTCTTTCATGCCAAATACATTAACTTATCATATCGGAATCGTGGCAAAGTTCCTCGTACTCAAATGAACATAAATGACAAAAAGCCTAATTTTAAATAAAACAGGAAAGAAAGTAAATCCGCCCCTAAAAACAACACACAAAATAACATTCTCATAAACAAAATTCTAGCATATTCTGCTATAAAAATTAGGGCAAACCCTCCTCTTCTATACTCCACATTAAATCCAGAAACAAGCTCTGACTCACCTTCTGCGAAATCAAAAGGAGTTCGATTAGTTTCTGCTAAACAAGACGCAAACCACGCAAGGCTTAAAGGCAATGTTAACACAAGAAACCACAGCCCTTCTTGATGTACCCCAAAATCCACTAGGCAATAACTACCAACGAGAAACACGAAAGAAAGTATAATTAATGCTAAACTTACCTCATAAGAAATAGTTTGAGCAACAGCCCGAAGACCTCCTAGTAAAGCGTAGTTTGAATTAGAAGCTCATCCCGCGATTATAACTGTATAAACTCCTAATCTAGTGCATCTTAAGAAAAACAGTAGCCCCAACCCAAAGTTATGCATGACGGTAAAGTAAGGTATAATTATTCACACCACTAAAGAAAGAAATAAGCTCATGATGGGAGAGATATAATAAGGTAAATAATTAGATAAAGTGGGGTAAGTCTGTTCCTTAGTGAAAAGTTTAATGGCATCAGCGAAAGGCTGCGGAATTCCACAAATCCCAACCTTATTAGGCCCCTTACGGATTTGAATATATCCTAGAACTTTCCGTTCCAAAAGAGTTAAAAATGCTACTCCCACTAACACACATACCACCAATAAAATGCTTCTAACGGCTCTTAAAATCAAATCTTTATAAAACATATGTTATTTGAGGGATTACCCTCATGTAAGGATTCTAAATCCTTTGCACTTCTCTGCCAAAATAACTATTGTTATTCAAATTTAAAAGTCTAACTCTCGGGCCCGGTCCTTTCGTACTAAGGCGCAGAATTTAATTGAGGATAGAAACCGACCTGGCTCACGCCGGTCTGAACTCAGATCATGTAAGAGTTAAAAGGTCGAACAGACCTAAACTTTGAACTTCTGCGCCCAAAGTAACTCTTAATCCAACATCGAGGTCGCAAGCCTTCTTGTCGATTAGAACTCTCGAAGAAGATTACGCTGTTATCCCTAAGGTAACTTAGTCTTATAATCGCTTAACGGATCATTTATTCATAAATCTATGTCTTCAATAAAGAAAAGTTACTTCTATCTTCTTGTCACCCCAACAAAATAATTTATGAGCTTAACCCAGCTTCTTCCCAACCTGTCAAACCCCTTCATTATAAAGATCTATAGGGTCTTCTCGTCCTCCAATATCATCTCAGCCTTTTCACTAAGAAGTTAAATTCAATTATGTTTCAAATGAGACAGTTTGTACCTCGTCCAACCATTCATACCAGCCTTTAATTAAAAGACTAATGATTATGCTACCTTTGCACGGTCAAAATACCGCGGCCCTTCAATTTTCAGTGGGCAGGCTAGACCTCTCATCACACCGAGAGGCGATGTTTTTGATAAACAGGCGAGCACAACTTTGCCGAGTTCCTTACCTAAATCTGTCCTTTCATTCACTTCACTTTAATTTTTAATAATCCTATCATTATCCCCGCACTTTCAGATTCAAGTTCGCGTCCCAATATAAACTCTAAACGACTTAAAATTATTTTTCTTAAAGCTGAATTAAAACACACTCCGCCGATGGCTAATTTCAAGCCTACTTCGCCTTCTAAAATATTAGTTCTAGTCTTATTATGGAGCTCATCCCCCACAATATTTCTCCCTCTTAAACAAGCTACTTTTAATGGTAACAAGCCTCCTGGGGTTGAATTAAATTCATTTCTTGGGAAACCAGAAATCCTGAGAACCGACTAATATTTCACTACTACCAAGCCATGTAAAATGAATTTGCTACTTCAACTCTCACAACTTGTTAGCTCTTCTCACTTCGGGATTGTAAACTCTTTCATTCTAATAGATAAGCCCTGATACACAAGGTACGGCATCTGCCTACTTTATTCTTTGTTATAATTATTTCAACCTTCCCTCTCGGTACTTTAACTATCACTTTTTAATTTAATCATTACCCCCTACTAAACTTATTGTCCTCACAATGATTTGCTTACTCAATCTTTCAAACTAATCTTATTTGTTAGATCTAAAATCAGAGTGTACCGATTCGCACGGCTTCATTCCAGTGTAAGTGGAGGGCTTAACTATCAAGCTCCAATCTGACTTTCTAGGCACACCTTCCGGTACGCCTACTATGTTACGACTTATCTCACCTTAACAAATGAGAGCGACGGGCGATGTGTGCATGTTTTAGAGCCTACATCAAGAATTTTATTTTAATTTCCTTACTCCCAAATCCACCTTCAACAACTTTTGCATTATTGTGTCCGTTTAGAACTTCTATTGTAACCCATTTCCCCTTGGTCATTGACTGCACCTTGACCTGACATCTTGTTTCATTTAAAATCCTGAATAACACCTTTTGGTGTACTCTTATGACGGCGGTATACAAGCTGTCTCCCAAACCAAGTTAATTAAACGTGGGGTATCGATTACGGAACAGGTTCCTCTGAATGGAATAAAACACCGCCAAATTCTTTGAGTTTCAAGATCTTACTATTACTACTCTGGTCTTCATTCAACAATTAAAATAATGGGGTATCTAATCCCAGTCTTTAACTTAATTTTCACAGCTTCATTAACTCCAACTTATGGGCATTGTCACAATTTAAAATTTCACCTAATAAATCGAAATGTATGGCCGAATTGGCATAACTAACTGCTAACCAAAAATGTTTCCCCACTCCTTTCGTGTAACCGCGGCGGCTGGCACGAATTTTGCCGGAATTAAACAAATTACTAGTTCAAGAGTGTTCTTATGACTAATACAAAACACTGCGAATAAAGCATCAACGAATCTTTTAGATCCCTTCCTCTATCACGGTAATCCTTACATGTGAAATAATGGTGTAGGAACCATCATAGCTAGAATAAAACTTTTATGGCAACTTCTTAACCATTGGGTCAAGAATTATGTTTATAGTCATCTTCCTATGTTCTTACCCTTTTTTTAATACCTTAAAAGGGTAAGAACCAATAAAAATAGATCCCCTATTATAAGTTCTTAATCTTTATCTCATCCTATCTATTATCCTAATAAAGGTTTCTTTTTTATTTCTAATAATCCCTTTACAAGTTTGAAAGATTCCTTATAAAATTAGTTTTAATGATTGTAAGTACTTAATAATATATAAAGTATATACGGTGTTCAAGAACCCATCCTTTACTTATGGGTAATATGGTTCTTACCCTTTTTTAATACCTTAAAAGGGTAAGAACCAATAAAAATAGATCCCCTATTATAAGTTCTTAATCTTTATCTCATCCTATCTATTATCCTAATAAAGGTTTCTTTTTTATTTCTAATAATCCCTTTACAAGTTTGAAAGATTCCTTATAAAATTAGTTTTAATGATTGTAAGTACTTAATAATATATAAAGTATACGCGGGGGTTCAAGAGCCCATCCCCATTCTACTCTTGTTTTTTGGGGGGGGGTCATGAACAGAGGTTAATTATTTAAAAAATGCTGTTCCGGACCCTAATGTCACGATCCTGTAAGCATACTACACTTATTTCATTTTGATGAATGGGGGGGGGGGGGGGGGTCATGAACAGAGGTTAGTTATTTAAAAGATGCTGTTCTTGGCTCTATAAATAAGCAGCTCCTGTGGTTAAGCTTTTGTCATAA